TATACTTAGATTTATTAGATTTGTTGCTAAAATATCGGTATTAAACCCGAAACTTCCGGCGGATGGCCAATAGCCCAAGGAAACGAAAAAATCGGTTATATTTTTCATATACTCTCCTCTTTCTTATAGATAAGACTAACAAAGAACATAGTTCTTTTTGTATCACCTCACTCGCCTCGCCCTGATCGATTTCTTTTTATTAATTTATTTTTTTATGGGAATAGATTAAATAATCTAGTAATTTATAATTTATTTAAAATATGAAAATTTCTTATTCTTTTAAGTTCTCCATAATAAGATTAGGCCTCATACCAACACCAATTGCGAAATATTTCGTTTCTTTAAACGTTTCCTAGTAAAAATAAAAAGGTTTCCGTTGTACTAAGGGTGGAAATGGGAAGGAAGAAAGCGAATGGATCTGTGAATTCTTCATCCTCAAATCTAAAATATGCCCTTTCCGGGGTATTGTCTCATAAATAATTATAAAAGTGTTGATATAATTAGAAGAAGCAAACGGCAAGTCCGAGTTAATAAACCAAACTAAGAAAGAAACGTATAACGTACGTTTTCACATTTCTAATTTTAGGATTAAATTAAACAAAAGGATTTGCAAATAAAAGTGCTAATGCCACGACTAGTCCGTAAATTGTTAAAGCTTCCATAAAAGCTAGACTAAGCAATAAAGTACCTCTTATTTTACCTTCCGCTTCTGGTTGTCTCGCAATACCCTCGACAGCTTGGCCCGCAGCAGTACCTTGGCCTACTCCAGGCCCAATGGAAGCAAGCCCTACGGCCAATCCAGCGGCAATAACGGAAGCGGCAGAAATCAGTGGATTCATAGTAAGTTCCTCGTACAAAAAAAAAAAAATGGTTAATGATACAATATCAATATAGTTATAGTAATAATAAATACTATAGTATTATAGTATAGTAATACTATAAATATATAAATAGATATTAATAATATATTCGGAAAGAAATAGGAATAAATAAAATATAAAAATTTATAAATAAAATTCTATAATTTATATAATCCTTTTATCTGGTCCATAGGGATAATCCCTATATAACTAGTAACTAGTAAATATCTAATATAACATATACATTTGTTTCTTCCATAATGTAAACCGTTTGCATTTTTTTTTTTATTGAATTGGATTTTAGAATAATTTTTCGAAATATATGTAAGGGCTAGACACTACATATATCTAGTTTGACTAAACCCCCTAACCCATTTTTCTAATTCCGTAATATTGTCTATCTTCCCTCCTACGAGATTGGGTTGTTTATACATATGTATTTGGTATTTGGAACCATGCATGAATTTGATTAAATGAAAAAAGACTATTAAAAAAGCTAATCAATGATGACCCTCCATGGATTCACCTATATAAGCCGCGGCTAAAGTTGCAAAAATAAGAGCTTGAATACCGCTTGTAAATAAACCAAGAAACATAACGGGGATAGGAACTACTGAAGGTACTAAAGAAACAAGAACAACAACTACTAATTCATCAGCCAATATATTCCCGAAAAGTCGAAAACTAAGAGATAAAGGTTTTGTAAAATCTTCTAGGATGTTAATTGGTAAAAGTATTGGAGTTGGTTGGATGTATTTCCCAAAATACCCCAATCCTTTTTTGGTAAGACCCGCATAAAAATATGCCACTGACGTGGGTAAAGCTAAAGCAACAGTAGTATTTATATCATTTGTGGGCGCAGCTAACTCCCCATGAGGTAACTGTATAAGTTTCCAAGGTAAAAGAGCACCTGACCAGTTAGAAACAAAAATAAATAGGAACATAGTTCCAATAAAGGGAACCCAGGGGCCATATTCTTCTCCAATCTGAGTTTTACTCAAGTCTCGAATAAATTCAAGGACATATTCGAAGAAATTCTGACCGTCGGTCGGAATTGTTTGTGGATTCCGAACTGCTATGATGACTGAACCTAATAAGATAGCAATTACGACCCAAGAAGTGATAAGTACTTGGGCATGGATTTGTAAACCTCCTATTTGCCAATATAAATGTTGGCCTACTTCTACACCCGATATATCGTATAACCCATTGAGTGTTTTAATGGAACATGGTATAGCATTCATATTTTCCTCTGATATAAATCGAACTTAAAAATTGATTTTGATTGAACCATTTCATTTCTTTCTCAACTCACCAACATTAATCATTAATACAAATTGAATTTAGGATACTAAAAATCATATAACATAATCTAAATATCCCTATTTTTTATCTTTATCTCTTTTTCTTTAATCTCTTTTTGAAGTTCAAGAATATAGTAACCGATCCAATAAATCTATTGAGTTCCCAAACAATGAATTAATTTGATTATTCTTAATCATAATCAACGATTTCTTATATAGCTAGAATGACCCTCGCAAATTGCGAATACTAATTTATTAAGAATGAATCGAATTGAAGCTATAGCATCATCGTTGGCTGGAATTGAAATATCTGCGAGATCCGGGTCACAATTTGTATCAATTAAACAAATAGTAGGAATCCCTAAAATGACACATTCTCGAAGAGCCGTATATTCTTCTTGCTGATCAACGATGATTACAATATCGGGTAACCCCGTCATATATTTGATCCCACCCAGATATGTTTGCAAGGTAGATAATTTTCTCTTCAACATTGCTGCATCTCTTTTGGAAAGACAGTTGAGTTTCCCCATTTTTTGTTCTACTATTAAGTCCCTGAACTTATGAAGTCTCGTTTCCGTAGTGGACCAGTTTGTTAACATACCACCAAGCCACTTTTTATTAACATAATGACACCGAGCCCCTATTGCAGCTGATGCTACTAAATCCGCTACTTTATTTTTGGTACCAACGATTAAAAAGGTTTTTCCACTACTTGCTGCATTAAAAACTAAATCGCAGGCTTCTGATAAAAAACGAGCAGTTCTCGTAAGATTTATAATATGAATACCTTTACGTTTTGCAGAGATGTAAGGAGCCATTCTAGGATTCCATTTTCTAGTACCATGACCAAAATGCACTCCCGCTTTCATCATTTCGCCTAAATTGATGTTCCAATATCTTTTTGTCATTTTTTCCGCATTTCCCCACACTTCCTCTTTTTTTTTTTTTTAACAAAGAGACAAGGTACTCTGAAATAAATAATTGTTCCGACGGAACCTTCTTTCTACCGTGGATTGACCTTTGATATATGGCCCAAACCATTAATTTATTTTAATTACTTATTATTATTTTTTTTTACTAAATTAATATTCATAATCGTACCAACCCAACCAGAAAGTTAAAGTAAAAAGAATGAATCTCTTCTTAAAAATCATTAAATTGCGTAAATGGTTGTTGTGATGTCCCATGAAAATTGTTTGGAGCACAAGAACAAAAAAATTCTCTATGGTATAACAAAATATCTCTCATTTCCAACTTGAATAAATTTTTCCTTTTTATTTCCAAATAAATATTTTTGTCTTCCCTTGAATGGTGCACTAATTTTTTGAATCCAGTACCAACAGGAATAAGCCCCCCCAAAACAACGTTCTCTTTCAGTCCTTTCAACCAATCAATACGACCTCGTAAAGCGGCTTTTGCTAAAACTCGAGCGGTTTCTTGAAAACTCGCTTCGGATATGAAACTTTGAGTATTAAGGGATGCCCTCGTTATTCCCAATAAAATTGCCCGATAATTGATCGCTTCGTCTAAAGCACGTCCCGCTCGTTCCGCTCGCAACATTCCTATTAATTCTCCGGGTGAAAAAACATTAGACATTCCATCTTCTGAAACCAACACTTTTGATGTTATTTGACGTACAATGATCTCTATATGCCTGTTATGTATCTGTACCCCCTGAGATCGATAAACCTTTTGAATTTTATTAACCAAAGAGATACGACTCTGGGCTATGGTTAGCTCAGCTCCAACCAAGAATCCCCAGGGGATTCCAAGAATTCTTGGTATACGTTCGTTCCAACTTTCAACTCTCTTTTCGAGGTTCATCGATATTGAATCAATTGAACGCACTTCTAAGACCTGTTCCACTTTTGGAAGACCCTGCGTTATGTCACCAGATCTTGATTTTTCGTATATAAATGTAACTAGTGTCTTTCCTTCATAAAGGATTTCTCCATAATGACCATGAACTGTTGTTCCTGGGGTAGCCAAATAGGGCTTAGCCGATCTTATAACTAAGGCATCAACATGAACAATTAAAATTTGACCAGATTTTTTTATGTGTGGTCCGTATTTGAATAGACATGCATTTTCACAAATAAATTGTCCAAGGCAATTTATTATGGAGGTCTCTTCACCAGAATCATGATGGAGAAAACACCAATTTAAATGGAATGGATTCAAAATTATATTACTGTATGGATCGAGATTAGAAATTTTCCTATTTTCATCCATTAAACAATATTTAAGTACTTGAAAAGTCTGTTTAAAATTGTCAAGTAGCAAATATTTCTTTAACGATATATGATTATGAGTTAATAAATGGTAAGATGAATAAAAATTCGCTATTTTAGGTACTATAGTACCTAAGGGACCTAACAAATACCTAATTGAGATTAGGGGATCCAATTCTTTTATCGCATTGTTATATTTCGAACCGTTGAATGGACTAATTCGAAAACAGTTGGATGATGACAAAATTATCAAAGATTGGCATTCCTTATTTCGATTCAAGAACGTACCAATAATTCCTTGCTGTTGGGTAACTAATTGAAACTTCGCCTTGGAATGAAAGGGATTGATATTGGCGCGATCTAATCTCTTATTGGGAATCAATCTCAAATCTGTTATATTATATCTATATCTTTTTCCACTATATGAAAGAGTGGACTTGACTTTGATTAACTCAATTCTTATGAAATCGTGAATTAGATCATTTGCCCTTACCTCAACAAACGACGCATAAACCTCTTCTTTGGAACCGTTTTGTTTTTGGTCCCAATTTAATACTAAGCAAGTCCGAACTAATTGAATACTTGTGTTATAAATTTCTTGAATTGACTTGCCATATTCCGAAAGAATATAATTGACAACTTGAAGTTGGACATCATCCTTTTCCTGCAAGAGATCCTGAGGAAAAAGTGTTGCTAAATTTATCCCGTCGGCTATTTCATATGTGACTACGGGCTGAACCGAAACAAAATATTTTTTCTTGGTAGGTGTGATCCGCTGGACATAGATCCAATCTTTCAATTTTTTTGATTCCTTAGAATTTTTTTTTTTTCCCGTTACGGGCGGTATCAAAATGCCGCAGTGCCTGGATATCTTATCTGTCTCTCCAGGAAAATGAATATCTCCATAAAAGATTCTCAGTTCAATACTTTTTTTTTTTCTCTCCACTCGAACTAATCCGCCTACTCGACTTCTTTTATTTAAAGCAAGTTGTGTATCTACTCTAATGATACTATTGTTCCGGACCATAATGGACGAGGATCCAGGTAAAATATGCATTTCTTCGGGAATGAAAAAAAACCGATCTACTTTCATTTGGTATTTAAGACTCAATTCTTTTGTTCCTCGATACTCAATCAAATCCTCTTTTTTGACGATTGAATCTACCTCCACGGCCCCATATTTAGTAATTCCTGAACTGCTTCTTCTATATCGTGGATCATCAAAATAAGCAAAAATACTATTTCTACGTAAAATACCATTTATGGGTATTTCGATCGAAATACCAAAACAGGATATTAGTTCTTTTTGACGTTCTTGATCATATTTTAATGGTATGATGAATCTATTTCTTCGTCTTTTTGCTAATAAATATGAATTCTCTTGAAGAATAGACGGATATATGAAATTCCACTTACCATTGGATAAAATTCGATCAGATAGTGAATAATCAATGATTTCCATATCTTTTTTACTATAAGTATCCAACAATTTATGTCTTACTCGATCATTAGTCATTGAGAGGTCAGAGATATATTTGTCTTCGGCAGAAAAAGAATGAGCATTCATTTGATCTTGATCCTTGTGGATCGAAAAAGATACTATACTGGATTTGCGTGGGCCTCCTGCTAATATCCATAAATGACTTGTTTTTGGTAATAGATGAACATTACCATATGTATATTCGGGTGCATGGTAGACATCAGTACTCCAGTGCATTTCTCCCTCTGATTCAGAGTAAATATGTTTTCGGACCCTCTCTTTAAAATGAAAAGTGGACGTTCCCGCACGAATCTCAGCGATCACTTGTTCTGATTCTACATATTGATTATTTTGAACTAAAATCAAACTCTTTGGCGGAATATTCACATTATGGATAACACCCCGACTCTCAATAATTACATATAGATCTATAGAACATAAAAAAGCAGGATGCCCATGACGGGTACGTGTGGGATGAACAAAATCCTCATTAAATTTGATTTTTCCGTTAGAAGGAGCTCGTACATGTTCGGCAGTACCACCTGTGAATACTCCACCGGTATGAAAAGTTCTTAATGTTAGTTGAGTCCCCGGTTCCCCAATTGATTGACCCGCAATAATACCTACAGCTTCTCCCAATTCGGCTAGGTCACCATGAGTAGTACTCCGACCATAACATAATTGGCAGATCCAAGATGTGCTTCTGCAAGTAAAGGGGGTTCGAATATATATTGATCGTGCTCGAAAGGTTATGAATCGATTGATAAGCCCAATTCCAATATCTTGATTCCTAGCGGCAATGCATCGTAGACCTATATATATATCGTCTGCTAATACACGACCAATTAGTGTTTGGACAAAAACTCTTTCTGTCATCTCATTTCGAGGACTCACGGAAATACCTTGGATAGTACCACAATCTATTCTACGTACAATAATGTGTTGAACCACTTCAACAAGTCTACGCGTGAGATATCCAGCATCTGATGTACGTACAGCAGTATCCACGACTCCCTTGCGGGCTCCGTAGCAGGAAATTATATATTCTGTCAAAGAGAGTCCTTCACGCAAATTGCTTTGAATAGGTAAATCAATCATTTGTCCTTGGGGATCTGACATTAATCCTCTCATACCTACTAATTGGTGTACTTGAGATGCATTTCCTCTAGCTCCCGAAAAGGACATTAGATGGACTGGATTAGAAGAATCAGTCATCCGAAAATTAGGATTCATTTCTTGTCTCAAATATTCGCTTGTAGCATACCAAATCTCAATAGATTGACGTAATTTTTCTACTGCATGAACATTCCCATAATGATGATGTTTCTCCAAAATAAAACTTTGTTGTTCAGCGTCTCGGACTAACCATCCCTTAGATGGTATTGTTAAAAGATCATCTATTCCTAATGAAATAGATGTAGCAGTGGCTTGCTGGAAACCCAAAGTCTTCATTTGATCCAGGATATGTGATGTATATGCCATTCCGAAATGATCTATTAATCTGCTAATAAGTCGTTTCATAGCAGTTCCATCTATCACTTTATTGTGAAAGACCAGATCGACCCGTTCTGCCATAAGTACCCCCATATTCCGCTGAGTAAGATTCAACAATGGACCTGAGT